TTTATGTTTGTTTCTTTCTCTTGTTTGATATTTGAGAGAAGTCGTAAATCGAGAATATCCTAGTCCTTTTTCTTTCCTTTACAATGAAAGGAGTTGGAAAGAAGTTGTTAATAATAGATTACCGAGAGAAATGGGTAAAAGAAATTTCCATCCAAGATTTAATAATTGGTCTATTCTTAGTCTAGGTAAAGTCCATCTTGTTGTGATAGAAATAAACAAGAAGAAATAAGTTTTAGCTAATGTAATAAAAATACCAATTGTCGTTCCAAAGACTCTACCTACTTTATTTATTTCAAATAGCTCAGGAACGAATATGTAAGGAATAGAGATATTCCAACCCCCTAAGTAAAGAACTGTTACAAATAACGAAGAAACTAATAGATTTAGATAGGAAGCAACATAAAATAACCCAAATTTGATACCCGAATATTCGGTTTGATAACCTGCTACTAATTCTTCCTCTGCTTCTGGTAAATCGAAAGGTAATCTCTCACATTCTGCTAGGGAAGAAATTAGAAAAATGAAAAACCCTATAGGTTGACGCCACAAATTCCATCCCCAAAAACCATATTTGGACTGGGCCTCAACTATATCAACTGTACTTGAACTGTTAGATAATCATAGTCGATGATAACATCACTGTTCCCATCGCTATTTCAGAACCGTACGTGAGATTTTCACCTCATACGGCTCCTCGAGGGCCATCAATAAATCTAAGGACCGAATTGATATTATTTATATTGATATGTTTGTAGTATAATACTCTAATATCGATTGGAAATTAAATATCTATTCTATATAGATAGAGTCAAAACCTATCGGAAGGTCCTGAATTAGACCAATGGAATTCTGTCTGCTATAATAACTAAAAAAGCACTTCTGAATTGATCTCATCCTTTAATAATTTGAATTTTTCTTTGTTGAGTAATAACTTAATCCTTCAATAAAATACTCTTTCTAGAAATATTAATAGATATTTCAACCCATTCTTTTTGATTACGAAAAAAAAAATTATACATTAGTTCCTGAAAAATACCACGTTATCCCTATGAATATAGGAAAGAAGAAAAAGATCTTTTTTTTTTTTCGTTCCTATTCTTCTTTCTGAAAAAGGGGGGTTTCAAAAAAAGGATTATTTCGTTCCTGATAGTCATTTTTGAATCTGTGGATAGGAGCATACTCTGAATCGGAATTGTGGGTAGTACTACTTTATCATTTCTACTAACTTAAAGTCCCAATTATTATTCTTTTTATCTTATGTAAAAATTCTTTTTGGATAATTTACATAAAAAATCTCCATTACTAATCCTTTATGTATTTTGGTGTTCCTAACCATCCACTGATTTTTGCTCAATCACCCGTTAGGGTAATACATAGAAACCAGAGTGAAAACTCTATACGGTTGATCTTTTGAGTTGAGCCCGCTTCAAGCCAGGATGACTAATCAACCAATCTTGGGGTAAAAGTCTTGCTTATATTTACTTTTTTTTTTTCTTGTACGTAGGAAATGAGACTCCATTTTTTTACTGCTAATTTCTAAGCTGTTTTCTTTCACTCATACAACTATCTGATTTAGGTCATCAAACTGAATGATGAATAAAAAAAGGAGATATCTATTCAATTTCTTTTCGAAAAAAAAAAGGAATAAAGAAAAGAAAAGTTTCTGTTTTAACGAATCGCACGTAGAGATATTGATAACACACAAAGAGTTAATGGTATTTCATAACTAATCGATTGAGCAGCGGCTCGTAGACCACCTAAAAAAGAATATTTATTATTTGATCCATATCCTGACATAAGAAGTCCAATGGGAGCAATACTGGAAATGGCAATCCATAAAAAAACACCGATATTGAGATCAGATAAAACAAGGTGATAACTAAAAGGAATTACTGAATAACTTAGTAAAATGGATATAACTGCTATGGATGGTCCTATACTGAATAAACGAGTATCTCCTCGAGATGGAAAAAGATTCTCTTTGAAAATAAGTTTTGTCCCATCTGCTAAAGCTTGAAGAATTCCCAAAGGACCGGCGTATTCGGGACCAATACGTTGTTGTATTCCTGCGGATATTTCTCTTTCTAACCACACAATTACGAGTACACCTATTGTGATTCCCAATACAAGAGTCAAAATAGGTAAAAACATCCCTATGATTCCATAGACTTCTTTTAAAGATTCCAATCTAGAAAAAGAATTTAGATCTTGTACTTCTGTTGTATCAATTATCATTTTAACGATCAACTTCTCCCATAATGATATCTATGCTACCTAGTATTGTCATAATATCGGCCAATTTCATTCTTTTAACTAACTGAGGAAGAATTTGCAAATTGATAAAACCAGGTGGACGAATTTTCCACCTCCAAGGAAAACCACTCTGATCTCCTATTAAAAAAATTCCCAATTCTCCCTTTGGGGCTTCAACTCTTACATAAAGTTCTTGCTTCGGCAATTCAAAAGTAGGAGAAGGTTTTTTACTAATGAATCGATATTCAAAATCATTCCATTCCGGATCCCTTTCTCTAGCAAAGCACCGGGTTTCTAAATTCTCATAGGGCCCCCCTGGAATTCCTTCCAGAGCTTGTTGAATAATTTTTATAGATTCCCTCATTTCACCGATTCGGACTAAATAGCGAGCTAATGAATCTCCTTCTTTTTGCCAATGGATTTCCCAATCCAATTCGTCGTAACATTCATAATGATCAACTTTACGAAGATCCCATTGGATTCCGGAAGCTCGTAGCATTGGTCCCGATAAACCCCAATTTATTGCTTCTTCTGGACCAATAATGCCTACTCCCTCAACTCGTTCTAAAAAAATAGGATTTCGCGTAATAAGTTTTTGATATTCAGAAACCGCTGTTAAAAAATAATCACAGAAATCCAAACATTTATCTATCCATCCATAAGGTAGATCGGCCGCTACTCCTCCGATACGAAAATAATTATGCATCATTCTCATACCGGTGGCAGCTTCGAATAGATCATATACTAATTCTCTTTCTCTGAAAATATAGAAAAAAGGGGTCTGTGCACCAATATCTGCCATAAAGGGGCCAAGCCATAACAGATGAGAAGCTATACGACTCAACTCTAACATAATTACTCTGATATAACTGGCTCTTTTAGGTACTTGAATATTTCCCAACTGTTCTGGTCCATTTACGGTTATTGCTTCTGTGAACATAGTAGCTAAATAATCCCAACGTGTTACATAAGGTAGATATTGTATAACTGTTCGATTTTCCGCAATTTTTTCCATTCCTCTGTGTAAATAACCTAATATTGGTTCACAATCAATAACATCTTCACCATCTAGAGTAAGGATGAGCCGAAGAACACCATGCATTGATGGGTGGTGAGGTCCCATATTGACTATCATGAGGTCTTTTCTTGTAGTTGTTACATTCATAGGTTATTCCTCGATTCATTCTTTCATGAATTGCTGAAAATGAAAACAAGTTCATTAAAATTCAAGATCGAATAAAAAAATAAAATAATTCAAATTCCTTTTTCACTTAACGAGTTTTTGACTCCCGAATATCCAGCTGACTAATTAATTCTTTATAACGTATTCTATTTTTCTTTGACAAATAAGACAGCAGTCGTTGGCGTTTTCCCAGGATTTTACGTAAACCTCTCTGAGATAAATAATCTTTTCGGTGCAATTCCAAATGTGAAGTCAGTCTTCGTATCTTATTGGTGAAACGAAATACTTGAAATTCAATGGACCCCCTGTTTTCTTCTTCTTGTGAAATAACTGAGATGAATGAATTTTTTACCATAAAACGGATTTTCTATCCTCTTTTTTTTTAATGGATTTTACTGATCAGTAAGAATAATGCTAGTCATTTTAATTTGGTATACACAATAATCTTAATTTCTTTATGAACTCCTAATTTTATCAAATAAAATGAATCAATCCAATTTTCTTTTCAATTTTATTCGTATAGGAATAGGAAAGGGTGATATATTTCTACATTTAGAAAAGAGAAACAATTTTGGATCGAAATCTAATAATAAATAAAAAAAGAAAAAATAAGAAGATTCCGTTAATCATTTATAGATCTATTGGATATTGAGAAATGCATTGAATTAGTATTCATGTATCAGACTGGAAGGTAAGACAATACATAGGTGCAACTCCTTTTTTCATATACCATACATATATGGTACAGAATATATATGAAAAACGCATAATTAACAAATTTGCAATCGTGGATACATATGTATCCTTATCATAGTGAAGCGGCCCCCATTATTGGTATCAAACCAATATCGATTCATACAAGATAAATCTTCTAATCGATAATTAGGCCAAAGAAAGAACTTTAATTTAATTAGTTTCTTTTTATCAAAATGTTTTCTTTTATCCAAAAATTCACCCCAGTTTTTTACGTTGTTGCAAAATACTGGATTTTTATGAATACCATTTCTCTTCCTCGAATTGAAACAAATTCGAATTCTTAATTCTCGACGTCTTTTAGTGGATAAAACCTTTTCGGGAACAAACAACAAATCATAATCATTTTTGTATCTATTTTCAGCCATTTTTGGATGTCTTGCAATGGATTTATCCAAATTAATCTTAGCAACATAGCTTTTTTCTCGGTATATTTGATTAATTTTGGGCTTACTCTTATGAAACAATGAAATATTTAGACTTTGATACATAATCAATTGTCCATCATTTTTTATAGACAAACGAATTGGTTCGATAATTAATATACCTTTTTTCATTAATTCTGTAAGAGTTAAATCCTTTTGAGTAATCAAAATATCTAAACTCATTTCTCCCCTTTGAATAGAGGATATAGCAATTTCTCTTGGATTTATTAGTCTAAGTAGGAGACAATATATTTTGATATTATTGATCATTCTTTGATTTAAAGAATCATCCCATCTCAATTGAAAACGTAAATACCTTTTTAGGAAAAAATCAAGCTCTACTTCCGTGTTGCTCTTATATTCTTTTTTCTTTCTACGTTTTTTCATATCGGAGCTTGCATAATCTTCTCCAATATCTTTTTCTTGGTTTGAGAAAAGTGATCCAAGATTCGCTTGATTTTGTGCATCTGATTCAAGATTATCTCGAATTGCGGATTCTTTTTCTTCTTGATTTCGATTCTCTAATTCAATCGATTTTTTTTCATTCGAAAATAGAAAAAGATCCCTTTTGTTCTTTCTAGTGATGTTTTTATTTTCACTAACATTTTCATAAAAATTTAAAAGAAGTAGTTGGATTGGTATGATCCACGGTTTCATAATATATGTATTATAAAGGATCACAAATTCTGGAAAGAACCAAAGGTTTAGATTTGATATGGGACGACTTAGTATTTCTTCATTCATTGCCATCCAATCAAAAAGATCTTTTTTTTTGTTGGATGCCATAATTCCTCCATTTTGGCAAATTTTAATAAAAAAAATACCTTTTTGATCCATTTTCTCAATTATTTGATAATTATTAAACCCAGTCTTAGTATTTTTATTACCATTGGTATCGATATCAATCCAGGACTCAATATTGACTTTATTTCGAAGACAAAAATCGAAAATTCTCCAATCCAAATATTTTCTATCTGTAAATTTATCTAGATTGAGAATATCATCATCTTCTAAATTAATAGGGATAATACCTCCTGGCATATTAATTAATTTACCTTTTTTATATATCTTGTTGTAATTATAAGAAATCTCTTGTTTATTATTTAAACGTAATGGTGATACATAAATATGTGAATCCTTCTTATTTTCATAATTAATCGATTTATATGAGAAAAGGTCATATCCATAGTATTTTTGAAGGTTATATTTTGAATTTGATAATGAATTTAATTCAAAATCATTTAATTTTTTGTAATTAATTAATATTAATCGATCTTTTTCATCTGAATGTCTTTTGTTTAAATCTTTATTTTGCACTAGACGTGTTTGATTGAATCTATTTCGCCATTTGTGTGGTACTAATCGATACCATCTAATCGGAGATAAATCATATTGATAATGACCCCTTAACCAGTTTTTCCATTGAATCATTTCCGAATTCAAAATATTTTTATGTTTTAATTCAGGATAAAAAATTCCTTGTGTTTCAAAATAATCCTTTATTTCATTCTTAAGAAAAAAAGATGTTCCGTGATATTGAAGGACATATCTTAACTTATACAAATTACAAAATTGCGTTTGATATAATTGGTAAAATACATATGCTTGTGAGAAGGAGGATAATAAAATCTTTGAATTTTTTTTACTAATATCAGAAATTGATTTTTTTTTAGTCCAAATAAAACGAATTGTATTTTTATTTGTTTTAGCTATTTTTTCTTTATTTGTTTCATTATTGTAAATGTATTTATCGATCATTTTTGTTGAATTATCAAAAAAAAGTTGTGTAGTGATCCTCGGACTATTAATGATACAGATAAGTATATTTATGTATATCCTTTCAATTAAAAATTTGAAAAAAGAATATGATTTACGGATTAATCGAACATTTATTCTTTTGAATTTCTTTAATTTCTGCCAAATATTTTTTATTGATGCTAATAGTTTAGTAGGATAACTTATTTTATTAGAACTAATATTTATATTGATTTCCGGAGTTAAAAATCCTTTTTTATTATCTTTTGTAATTTTTTCTATTTGATTCCTGATTGTGCTGGTTCTATCATCCAGATCTTTCATTTTTTTTTCTGTCAATGAAGAATCTGTCAAATCCATAAATCGAATTTGAATGGACGATTCATTAATCATCCCATTACTGATTACCCCATTTTTTTCTTTTTTAGTTTCACTCAATTCATCTATTTTTCTTAATCCAAATAATGGAATTGGGTTTCTTTTGGAAAGTTCTTTTATTATTCCTTTTAAAAATAGAATGGTTTTCATGACCGATTTTTTTCTTTCTTTTGAAAGGTTTAAAAAAAGATTTATTCTTTCTTTTAAAACCTGTATAACTAAAAAAGGATTCTTTTGTAATTTTATAATTTTTTTTCTGAGTTCTTTAAAAATGGGTTCAAAAAATGAACGTTGTTTTCTGGGAGAACCAAAAGGAACTTCAGTTTCCATTCCCCAAACTGTTAAAAAACAAAAATCGTTTTTTTGCTCTTTATTTCTCAGCCGATCTTTCTGGCGAGGTGGCACCTTAGATCTGTGCCAAGGTTTAATGTAAAAAGGAAATAGGATCTTTATCTGAATACCGTCTGTCAACCAATTTTTTGGAAATTCGGTTTCTGATAATTGAACACCATTATAGGTGCATTTAACATGCATTTCTCTATTCCAATCTTTTAAGTCCTCAGACCACTCGGGAAATTGAAATAATAATATACGGGCTATATTTTTAGCTATTATCACTGAAGGGAATAGAATATATTTTCTAAGAAAAGATTGGGTTACTAATAGGGATCCTCTTATTGCTTGAGCAAATAAAACTCTATCCCAGGTTTGGGCTATTTCTATTCGTGCTTTCTCTTGTCTTTTGTATTCTTC